CAACATAGAGGAAGAATGAAGGGAATATCTTATCGAGGTAATCATATTTGTTTCGGTAAATATGCTCTTCAGGCACTTGAACCTGCTTGGATCACATCTAGACAAATCGAAGCAGGTCGACGAGCAATGACACGAAATGCACGCCGTGGTGGAAAAATATGGGTCCGTATATTTCCAGACAAACCAGTTACAGTAAGACCTGCTGAAACACGTATGGGTTCGGGGAAAGGATCCCCTGAATATTGGGTAGCTGTTGTTAAACCGGGGCGAATACTATATGAAATGGGTGGAGTAACCGAAAATATAGCTAGAAGGGCTATTTTAATAGCAGCATCTAAAATGCCTATACGAACTCAATTTATTATTTCGGGATAAAAATGTAGAACCGACAGAGATGAATCTTAGGGATGAAACAAAAACGCAGGTTTCTTTTTTTGGACAAACAATATTTCTTTTATTTTCTTCATCCTTTGCATTGGAAGAATAAACAAAAAATTTGATATGATTCAACCTCAGACCCATTTAAATGTAGCGGATAACAGCGGGGCTCGAGAATTGATGTGTATTCGAATCATAGGAGCTAGTAATCGTCGATATGCTCATATTGGTGACGTTATTGTTGCTGTGATTAAAGAAGCAGTACCAAATATGCCCCTAGAAAAATCAGAAGTAGTGAGAGCTGTAATTGTTCGTACCTGTAAAGAACTAAAACGTGACAGCGGTATGATAATACGATATGATGACAATGCTGCAGTTGTGATTGATCAAGAAGGAAATCCAAAAGGAACTCGAATTTTTGGGGCAATCCCCCGTGAATTAAGACAATTGAATTTTACTAAAATAGTTTCATTAGCTCCCGAGGTATTATAAAATAAAATGAGATCGTGATATCTTTGGGGTATTTGAAAGAAATAGATTAAGAACTAGATTAATTCGTAGATTGTGTCTCACGCATATACCTTGCAAAATTCCTATTCATAAATCAATAAAAAAAAAAAAGAAAAACATGTTGATTATATCCAATTTTGAGACACCAATAATTTTAGTTCATCATGGGTAGAGACACTATTGCTGAGATAATAACCTCTATACGAAATGCTGATATGGATAGAAAAAGAGTTGTTCGCATAGCATCTACTAATATTACCGAAAATATTGTTAAAATACTTTTCCGAGAGGGTTTTATCGAAAACGTCAGAAAACATCGAGAAAAAAACAAATATTTTTTGGTTTTAACCCTTCGACATAGAAGGAATGGGAAAAGACCCTATAGAAATTTTTTAAATTTAAAACGGATCAGTAGACCCGGTTTACGAATCTATTCTAACTCTCAACGAATTCCTAGAATTTTAGGTGGGATGGGAATTGTAATTCTTTCTACTTCTCGGGGTATAATGACAGACCGGGAGGCTCGACTAGAACGAATCGGTGGAGAAATTTTGTGTTATATATGGTAATCCATTTAATATCCAAATGGGATCCGAAACCTCTTCCTATTTGTAAAAAAAAAAAGAAAGGGGGTGAGTTGTCTAATATCGTCTTTCCTCCATTAATTGATACTTCAGGGGGGCTTTACCTGAAATGAAAGAACAAAAATGGATTCATGAAGGTTTAATTACTGAATCGCTTCCCAATGGCATGTTCCGAGTTCGGTTAGATAATGAAGATCTGATTCTAGGTTACGTTTCAGGAAAGATCCGACGTAGTTTTATACGGATACTGCCAGGAGATAAAGTCAAAATTGAAGTAAGTCGTTATGATTCAACCAGAGGACGTATAATTTATCGACTCCGAAACAAGGATTCGAAAGATTAGGTCATTTTTATTCGATACGATTCGAGATGCAAAATTTCAAGAAACTTATTTTCTACCAAAAAAGAATTAAGATAAGGAATGACAAATATGAAAATAAGAGCTTCCGTTCGAAAAATTTGTGAAAAATGTCGACTAATCCGTAGGCGGGGGCGCATTATAGTAATTTGTTCCAACCCGAGACATAAACAAAGACAAGGATAATCAGACCCGCTAAAGGGCTCAATGTACAAATAAGAAATCTGTTTTGACATAAAATGGATATATCCATATATTTCTGACTCATATTTATGAGATGATACAATATGGCAAAAGCTATACCGAGAACTGGTTCACGTAGGAATGTACGTATTGGTTCACGTAAGAGTGCACGTAGAATACCAAAGGGAGTTATTCATGTTCAAGCAAGTTTCAATAATACCATAGTCACAGTTACAGATGTGCGGGGGCGGGTGGTTTCCTGGTCCTCGGCCGGTACTTGTGGATTCAAGGGTACGAGAAGAGGGACACCCTTTGCCGCTCAAACTGCCGCAGCAAATGCTATTCGTACAGTAGTAGATCAAGGTATGCAACGAGCAGAAGTCATGATAAAAGGTCCCGGTCTCGGAAGAGACGCAGCATTACGAGCTATTCGTAGAAGTGGTATACTATTAACTTTCGTACGGGATGTAACCCCTATGCCACATAA